TACTCGTATACTGTATGAGCATTTCACAAAAGTCATAAGAGATTTCATAAGATAAATGAATGAATTTTTTGTTATCCCTTAATCATTATCATTAATATCATTAAATTTGAATTTACATGTTTTCATAACCAATTATTCATTGGTTGGCAAAATCGTTGATAATATCCAAATACCAAACTCGCCCTCTATATAACCTGCGCGAAATAGAAGAAACTCTTTTGAAGATCAAAGAAAGAATCTGTTCTTCCTCCGTAAAAAATTCTTCTACTAATTCCGAACCCAATCTTTTCAAAAAAGCGCGCACAGTACTTTTGTGTTTACAAGCCAAAGTTTTAACACAAGAAAATCGAAGTATATATTTGATTCGATACAAATTCTTTTTTTTTGAGGATCCACTATAATAATGAGAAAGATTTCTGTATATACGTACAAATCGGTTGATAATCTCAGAATCCGATGAATCAGCCCAGGTCGGTTTACTAATGGGATGTCCTACTGCGTTACAAAATTTCGTTTTTGCCAATGATCCAATTAAAGGAATAATTGGAATTATTATATCAAGTTTCTTCAGAGTATTATCTTTATTTATTATAAATGAATTTTCTAGTATTTGACTCCGTACCAAGGAAGGATTCAATTGTACATTTGAAAGGTAGCCAAAAAAGTTGAGAGAATGCTTAGATAATGAATTGATAGAGATCTTTTCTGGTTGAAACCACACATAAAAATGAGATTGACATAAATTGACAAAGTAATATTTCCATTTTTGCATCCGAAGAGACCTATCGTTTGAAGCCAAAATGGATTTTCCTTGATATTTAACATAATGCATGTTAGGATCCTTGAACAACCATAGGATGTCTTGAAAATCATTAGCAAAGACTTTCGCAAAATGTTCAAATTTTCCATAGAAATAAATTCGTTCCAGAAGGACTCGAGAAAATGTTGATCGTAAATGAAAGGATTGGGTACGGAGAAAAAAGAAGATGGATTCATATTCATATACATGAGAGTTATATAGAAACAAGAAAAATCTTGGATTACTAATCGATTTCTTTGGAATAAGAAAACTGTTCCAATTCCAATATTCATGAAGAAAGAGTCGTAATAAATGCAAAGAAGAGGGATCTTTCAGCCAATATCGAAGAATTTGAACCCATTTTTCTATATGGATGGGGTAAGGTATTAATAGATCTGACACATAATTTAAATGTGGAAATTTGTCCTCTAAAAAAGGAAATATTGAATGAATTGATCGTAATTTATGAGATTTGACTATCTCTGACCTTTCTAAAGAAGATACTAATCGTAGGGAAAATGGAATTTCCACAATAACCGCAAAACCCTCTGATACCATTTGATAATACAAATTCTTGTTGTACCTAAATAATTTATTTTTATTAGAATCATTAGAAGAAAAAATCAAATGATTCTGTTGATACATTCGAGTAATTAAACGTTTTATAATTAATAAACTAGATTTGTTGTCATAACCTACATTTTCCAACAAACTAGATCTATTTAAACTATGATCATGAGCAAATGTATAAATATACTCCCGAAAGATAAATGGGTATAGGAAGTTCTTTTTTCGAGATCTATCTAGTTCTAAATATCTTTCCTCCATTTTCATTTGAAATTTGAAATTCAATTGGATTGAAGCAAGAATAGAGGATTTTTGGGGGGTTATTAAATATTAAATGACACATAGTGCGATACAGTAAAAACAAAGTAGTATAATAGAAAAGAATAGATACCTCGAAAATAGAGAAACTCATCAACAGATTCTCACCCTATCTTTTTTCTATCTAATTGGTTTCTGTTTATATAGGATAAAAAGATAAAAAAAATGATTCGAAATCCTTTATTTTTTCAAGCCAATCGCTCTTTTGATTTTGGAAAAAATCTCTTTATCAATATACTCTTTCTTCTACACATTCATCCCCCTCCTAGTGGGTAATAGCTAATAGTTAGGACTCATTAAAATTGAAAATGAAAAGAAAATCGAAAATTTGCTCACATAAAAGCCTTTCCCGCATTAGGCACTAATTTTTTTTAACGTCTAATTAGATCGGATAATCATTCAAATTCAGAACGTAAGTTCGTTGCTTTTTTGTTTTCCTATAATTGTAACCGTAGGATTCTATCCATTTATTCACTCGACCCAATCTTGAATTCATTTATTATGTTCCGTACCAAGAATTCAAATAAGGTTTGGCCCGATCGGACAAAAATGAAATATTCTCAGAATTCTCCATGGATACGACATGCTGTTTTTTCCATTCATTCCTTTCAGGATCAGTCGTGGTCTTTCAAACTATACCGGTGGTATGGACGAATCCCTTTCTTCATACAAATGCGTAAAAGATATTAGTCGCACTTAAAAGCCGAGTACTCTACCATTGAGTTAGCAACCCCTCAAAAAAATAAAAAAAAAAATGAAATTCTAGAGATACACCCGAAATCAAAATACATAAAGAGATTGAAGCATATGACACAACCAAAACATTAAACTAGCAAGAAAAAAAAAAAGATTTTCCTTTTTTTCATTTTTTTTTTTTCAATCAAACAAACTGTTTTGATTCCAACAAATTTTAGAAAACCATCACTTGAATGAAGAAAAAAACCAAATCTATAGAACATAAATAAATAGATCCACAGAAAAAATCCAATTACTTCAGATCAAATTATATTTATTTGAGACACTGTTGTCAATATAAATAGGAATATATTGATATTGAGAAAAAAAGAGAAAAAAAAAAAATACACAATGACGCAAACAAAAGCAAAAGAAAGAATTGCATTCAATTTAACAATTTCAAATTGAACAATTTGAAAAAAAAAAAATGGATTTTTTATCGTTATGTTATCATTCTATAGTAAAAAAAGTGAAAAAGGAAAAGAAAAAAATAGGTATGAATCAAGTATGAATAGAACAAGAAAAAACGGGGGGGGGTAGTCGAAGTAGATAAAAGGTTCGAATATAAAAAGCTATAGCTATATATAAATATAAATATATAAATATAAGCTATAACCTATATATATATATATGAATTACCCACACCCCACATTTCATTAAGTGGATCGCGTTTGATTAAGGCGAAACTCTGCGAAAACTCCCGCCCTGCTAAAAATATCATGAACAGTTCCCGTAGGTTGAGCACCTTTTTCAAGGAAATATAGAATAGCAGGAATATTTAAATATGTTTGATTTTTTAGAGGATCATAAAAACCCACTTTCCGAAGATCTCTTCCTTCTCTTCGGGATCGAACATCAATTGCAACGATTCGATAAATGGCTCATTGGGATAGAGTTAGAACCCTCCCGTAGAAACGTATAAGAAGTTTTCTCCTCGTACGGCTCGAGAAAAATGATTAGACTATCTAAAATCTAAAATCTAAAATTATAGTGTCAAATAGATCCATAAAATCATCAAATTAATTAACCTATGATTTAAGTCTTTTTTTTTAAAAAAAAGCATTTGTACTTTCCTAACTCAAGTTGGATAACTTTCCAAACGCTCAAAGGGAGCCCTTTCAGCATTTCATTTTTCACTTATTGAGTGATCTCTAATGCCCTTTCTTTTTATTTCTTTCTTTTAGAATCTTTTAGAATGCGCTTTTTTTATAATGTATATAATGTATTTTGATTCTTCATTCTGATCTACTTCATTCTGATCTGATCTAATTGTTGAGACAATTGAAAACGGTATTTCCTTGTTCCAGGATCCTTTATCTTTGCCTTGAATCGTTGGGTTTAGACATTACTTCGGGGATCTTTAATCGTTTCAAAATGGCAGCAACATACCACTTTTTGTGATTTCTTTCTGTTTCTATTAAAGAATCGGACTAACAATTGATTCTTGTGTGATACACTTTTGAAATAAAAAAAAATGGGTCAATTCCAACAAACTTTATTCTTGGACTTGCAACTTACTCAAATTGGATCCTTTCTTTTTCGATATTGAAAATATACTTACGAAGTTGTTCCAGCTTATTGATTAGGACTAACCCTAGATTCTTGCTCCTAAGAAATAAATCAATACTTTACTTTCTACTCGAGCTCCATCATGTACTATTTCCATTCCAAGCCCAATAAAAAGCAAGCGTTTGAATGTATAACAGAACAAATGATGTCGAGCTAAGAGCACCTTCACTCCTAATATGCTATATCATCTAGCATAATAGCATATATATATATAAATATATAATGTATATACATATTAATATTAATATTATATAAATTATATAAATTATAAATTTATAAATTAGAAATATATATATATATAAATATATATAAAATAAAAATATATATAAAATAAAAATAAATTAGAAATATATATATATAAAATATATATAAAATAAAAATAAATTAGAAATATATATATAAAATATATATATAAAATAAATTAGAAATATATATATTAAAATATATTAAAGTATAAATATATATATAAAGTATAAATAAAGGGTGGATATAAGAATCCACAGCCGATCGTGTCCTTCAAGTCGCACGTTGCTTTCTACCACATCGTTTCAAACGAAGTTTTACCATAACATTCTTGGAGTTTTGAACTAGTCTAGTATGTAATTGAATCAATTATGAAATCATGAATAGTCATTGGTTCGGCAGGCACAGAGTAATCGAAATTTTGAACTTCTATTGGGCAGTTTCTGAAGAAGTGTCAGAAAGAATTCAAATTCTAATTATATATTTTATTCTCTTGTATATTTTTATTTTCTTTTTTATTGTATTGTTATTGTATTGTTATTTTTTTATTTTTATTGTATTTTTTATTGTAATTATCTATTGTATGAATATGTTTTTATTTTCAATTCGAATTTATAATTCGAATAAGACAACGAAATAAGTTCTTTTTTAATCTTCATCTTCAAGTGACTTCATAGTACGAATTCTCCTATCTCACATTTTTTCGAGTCCTAAAGAATCGTCAAAATTATTAAATTTTTTAAAAGATTAAATTCAAAAATTGCCTACCCAGGTATCATTATTTAACTAAAGTTTTAGTAAAAAAGCCATTTTTGAATTAATTTCTTATAAGAGATTCATTTTTTATTTTATAAGAGAAAGAAGAGAAAAGAAAAAAAACCATATTTAGATTTAAATATAGATTCGGATCAATAATTGAAAATGGAAAATAAATAGGTAAAAAAAAATATTCAATTTCTCAGATAGACTAAAGAATTGTTACTGAAATTTATAATTAATTAGGGAGATTCGATGTTAAATATGGAAATTGAATATTGAAATTAGACAAATTTTTGTCCATTACAAAAAGGAAAAGAAACAAGGGTATTAATAAAAAAAAAATGCTAAAAATACATATAAACATTTCTTCATTTTACATTTTATAAGTAGTTTATTTGATTTTACTTGAGTCTTTCTCAAGATTTTTCCTCAAGTAAAGTTAAAAGTGAATAGGATATAGGAATAAATCCCGCCTCAATTGTTAGATAGATTTTGAATTATTCATTTTTTTAATTATTCATTAAAGCCAAAGAGAAAATATCTGAAAAAATCAAGTTAGTTAAGAGAAACTACATATGTTTGATATGTAGTTTCTTTGTTTGTTAATGCGATTTTCATTTTAACAGGCGCAAGTTAGATATCATCCATTCCATTTCTCTATTTCTCTATATATTTTTATATTAATATTATTTCTATTATTTCGAATTATTTCTACTAGAATATAGAATAGCTTAATAGCTTAGCTGGGACGGAAGGATTCGAACCTCCGAGTAGCGGGACCAAAACCCGTTGCCTTACCACTTGGCCACGCCCCATTTCAATTTCTATTCAACACCAATAAAAACTAATATTCGTATTAACTCTTCGTCAATTTCCACTAAATATATATAAGATAGATTAGATTAGCTTGTTTTTCGGATTTTGATATGTGTAGATATAGAATTTAGATATAGAATTAAATTGAATTTCTTGATCATAATATATAATTCAATTAAAATATTGTATAAAAATATATTGTATAAAAATCAGATTTCATTTCCTCTATTCTTTTTTGATTTGAGAATTGAAGGGTTTGGATTGGGTGAGTTTAATAAAGTTTAATAAAGAAGGTTTTTTGGTATACCTTAATCTTTATTTTTTCATTTAAATTATTATAATAAATTATTATATCTTTTCTATCAATAAAATATTCATAACTCAGTCAAATCAAAATAGAATTATCTTCAAGAACAAAATGTTTGTTATGCTTAATATTTTTAGTTTAATTTGTGTCTGTCTTAATTCTGTCCTTTATTCAAGCAATTTTTTCTTCACAAAATTGCCCGAAGCCTACGCCTTTTTGAATCCAATTGTAGATGTTATGCCAGTAATCCCTTTACTCTTTTTTCTATTAGCCTTTGTTTGGCAAGCTGCTGTAAGTTTTCGATGAGATCTTTATTTAAGACTGTCCTAGAATAATTCCTGATTTATTCGAGAAACAAAATTATAGTAATTGATAAGATCAGATAAGTCTTTCTTATAGTAGAAACTCTTAATTCAAATACTGAAGTATAAATATTGTAATAAATATTGTCTAAATAGAAATGCGAGAATTCTGGACGAGAATTCTGAATTCTGGATTACCCCATTTTTTCATTTTCTAAACTAATTTTTTTCCATTATAGATTAGATCCTAAAATAATAAATTCAAATTTGATTCTATATTCTATATTATATAAGTTATAATTATATAAGTTATATAAGAATATATCAAAATATTATATAAAAAATATTATATAAGAATATATCAAATATATAATATAGTAGATAATAATCAAATAATAATAATTAATAAGAATTAAAGAATAATGGAAATAATAATAATTAATAATAAATAAAAAATAATGGAGACAATAATGAGGAATAATAATAATTAATAATATACAATGATGATTATATAATAATATTATATAATAATACTATGTTATAGTTAGAATTATATTTATATTTATACATATTTATACAGATATTAATTATACATATATTATATTAAGATTAAGAAATTAAGAAAAATAATAAATAATAAAAAAATTCTGAATCTTAATAAATCTTAATGAATCTTAATAAATCTTAATATAATATTATCTTATTATCTTAATATAAATATTCTTATTATCTTAATATAAATAGAATATTATATTCGAATATAATTTGAATCTAACTTAATCTTAATATTAATAAATTAATATTAATCTTAACTTAATAAATCTTAACTTAATTAATATATATATTAATATAAATATAATATAAATAAAAAAAGAAATAAATAAAAAAAGAATAAAATGAATATAATAATATATTAATATGAATATAATAATATATTAATATAAATATATATACTAATAATAGATATACGAATATAGTATAGAATTCTAATATAGAATATAGAATTATAGATAGATATAGAATTATAGATAGAATTCGATAGAATTATAGAATTCTAATTATTTATATAAATTATAAATTATTTATATAATAATTAATATTTAATAATGAATATTAATAAAATAATTAATAAGAATAATAAATAATAAATTAAATAAATAAAGTCTTTTTTTTTTTTTTATGAGTAGTTATGAAAAATTCTAGTTCTAGAAATTTTTTTTATGAGTAGTTATGAAAAATATCTAATTTTCGTCATGGAACAAATTTTTTTGCAATGGAAAACTTGGCTTTTCTTACATCTTACAAATGCATTTCATTTTTTAAAATTCTTTTCTATTTCTTCTAGTTCTAGAAACCACTCCATGTCTTAGTGTTAAAATAGAATATGGAGTATGAAAATAGAGAGTCTATTTTTTTTCCAAACAAAAAGAAGATCTTGGAGATTTTAGAATGCTTACTCTCAAACTCTTTGTTTACACAGTAGTGATATTCTTTGTTTCGCTATTCATCTTTGGGTTTTTATCTAATGATCCAGGACGTAATCCTGGACGTGAAGAATAAAAAAATCAAATAAAAATAAAACCAAAAAAATTCAAAAATATCAAAATAAGGATTTTTCTTGATTTTTGAATGTTCTTAGCATTTGACTATATCTACATTTTTCAAATATTAAATAAAGCAAAAAAGCCCACTAAATTTGAAAGAAAAGAAAAAATTCCCATTCATCGTCGAAACCGGAAAGAGAGGGATTCGAACCCTCGGTACGGATAACTCGTACAACGGATTAGCAATCCGACGCTTTAGTCCACTCAGCCATCTCTCCCGATTGAAAAAGGATATCCTATGTTGCATTACACAACAAGTAAGGAAAAAAACCTTTTTTCTTTCTTTATTTTCTTTCTTTATTTTACTTTTACTCTCGAAATTCCTTTTTACTTTTTTACTTTGTTTTACTTTGTTATATTTCTATTCTTTTATTTTATTATTTGATTTTAGTTATTATTATTTAATTTCGTTAGTATTATTTAATAATTATTTCTTAAATTATTTCTTATTAAGATATTATTTCTTATTTAATTTAATATAATATTAATTAATAGAATATTAATCTAATATAGAATATTAATCTAATAATATTTTCAATTTAAAATATTAAAATAATAGAATAAATATTCAAATTCAAATAATAGAATATTTTCAAAAAATAAAAAATAAAGAATATTGAATATTGAAAATTCTATTTTCTAATAATTATTATTCACAATTCAATTCCCTATTTCTATTCAATTTCCTATCAATTTCCTATTTCTATTATATTATTATATTCTATATTATTATTCTATTCTATTATATATTCTATATTCTATTATATTCTATTATTTTATTATTATTATTTATTATTCTATTTATAATTCTATTTGACTATTCTAATTATACTTATACTAACTATTATACTTATACTCACTTTTAGACCTATTTGACTTATACTAATTCTACTTATACTATCTAAATATACTATATAAATTAATATACTATAAAATTGAATTCTATTCTATTCTATAGAATTTATAGAATTAGACGTATATAATTATACTCTAAATTGGATTCTATTCTTATTTTATTCTAATATAATAATTATAATAATCCATTTTATTTATTCAATTTTTTCATATTTATTATTATTATATTATTCGTATTATTCGATTCAATTTGTCAAAGTCAATTCGAATTCAAATTGAATTCGAATTTAATTCAAATTGAGTTGAATAAAATTCTAAAATTGAATAAATAAAATCGAAATTAAAGAATATTTGAATATAATTATTTATTAAAATTTATTAAATAATTTAATATTAATATATAAATAGAATTCTATAACTTCTATAACTAGAAATATTGAATATTATTGAATTAATATTATTGAATATATATATATATATAAAATTATATATAAAATAAATATATATAAATAAATATATATAAATAAAAATGATATATAGAATATATATAAATGATAATAAATGATAATAATAATATGTAATAATAATATGTAATAGTAATACAGAAATTATAGAATATATGAATGAAATTCTAGAATATAATATATATCTATAACATATAAATATATAAATAAAATTTTCGAATTTTTCTATTTTTATAATAATATATAAATAGAATAATAATATTTTTAGAATAATATATAAATAGAATTATAAATAGAATAATAATAATAATAATATAATAATATATAAATAGAATATATAAATAATATATAAATAGAATAAAAGAATAAATATATATAAATAGAATAATAGATAATATATAAATAAAATTCTATTAGAATTCTATATTTTATATTCTATATAGATATAGAATATAAATTCTATATATAATATATATATATAGTATATATATATATATAGAAATATATATATATAATATATATATATAAATATAACTAATAAATATATATAATAAATATATATATAACTAATAAATATATAATAATAATAAAATAATAAAATATATAATAAAATAATAAAATAAAAAAAAAAAGAAAAGAAATATATTTAAATTTCAAATAAAGTATTTTGAAAAGTATTTAAAAATCAAAGTATTTAGATATTTAGATAAAGTCAGATCTTTAGATTAAATAAATGGTTTTCAAAAGACATCTCCAACCGAGTATTCCTTAATATTCCAGTCAACCGAATATATAGCAAACAATATCCATATATATATCAATCAATATTCTATATATTCTATTGATATTGATTGATAGAATATAAAAAGAATAAGACTTCGTTTTTTTATTCTTTATTCATTTTTTTATTCTTTATTCAAAAAAATGAAAATGAAAAATGAAAATGTTTTACTCGACAAAAGATTCATTTCTATACAATAATCGTATCGTAGCGGGTATAGTTTAGTGGTAAAAGTGTGATTCGTTCTATTACTTATATTCTAATAGTTAAGGGATCCTCGGTTCCATATTCCGATGAAAAACTTTATTTCTTTAAAAGATTAAATCCTTTACTTCTCAATGAAAAATTCGAGGAAGAATATACATTCTCGTGATTTTGATCCAATTTTTTTTTTTCAATTCGAAATTTTGAAAATTGGATTAGAAAATTACGAAACGGAATTGTTATTAATTGGATCAATCCATTCAATTGAATGAGTATGAGTCAAGGATCTATGGAAAAAGACAGAAAAGTATCTTTCTAATCGTAACTAAATCTTCCATTTTTGGTTTGTATAATCGAGATTGAAGCAAATGCAAATTGAGTATTAAGTAATTAAGTATTAAACGATGACTTTGGTTTACTATAGACATCGAAAATTTTTTTTTAGCTCGGTGGAAACATATTGCTTTTCCTAAGGATTCTTTCAGATAGAAATAAAGAACGAAGTAACTAGAAAGATTAAAAAACTCCTACTCGTCTAGAGGGATCATCTATAAAGCAAAGCAGCGGCTTTTTTTGAATGTATTAAGACAGAAAGCTGACATAGATGTTATGGGTCAAACGTTTTTCTCTTATGTCTTATAGCTTTATAGCTCGAAAATTTTCCATATTCCATAAAGGAGCCGAATGAAACCAAAGTTTCATGTTCGGTTTTGAATTAGAGACGTTCGATGAATCAACGTCGACTATAACCCCTAGCCTTCCAAGCTAACGATGCGGGTTCGATTCCCGCTACCCGCTCTAAATCTCTATTCTATAGCTATAGTAAATTTCTATAGCTATAGTAAATCTCTATACTAAATAGAGAACTAAATAGAGATAATCTATTTATGATGATATTTTGATTTAGAATATTTTGAAAAAAAAAAATGAATTAATCTTTTTTCCATTTTTTAATTATTCAATTTTTCAATTTTGCATTCTTTAATATTGAAATATTGAATTATTATTTTGAATTATTTAATTATTTGAATTATTATTATATTAATTCATTATCATTATACTCATTATAATCATTAGAATATTCAATTAAATAATAATTAGTAATAATTGGAATATTAAGACTTAATATACATATTAATATACATAATATATATATATATATATATATATTTTACCTATTTTTCCTATTTTTTTAGATTTTTTTTTCAAATCTATTGATTCTTATTATTTATTACTTTGTTATTATTTATATATATTATTATATTATTTATTATAATAAATAATAATAAATAAATAATAATAATATTAAAATTAAATAAAATAAATATAGAATAAATAGAAAAGAAATTTCAATTAAATAATTTTCAATAATTAATGAAAATAAGAAATATTTCTAAATTCTAAATTAAGAAATACAAATAGAAATATCTAAAAATATTTAGATAAAATTTAGATAAATATAAATCGAATATATTCGAATATATTCAAAATATATTCAATATATATATAATTATTCAATATATATATATAATATAAATATAGATATAAGATATAAGATATTAGATATAAGATATAATCAATATTATATAATAAAAATCGAATATTATATATTATATTATTATATAATAAAAATATTAGAATATTAGAATTTATTCGATATTGAATAGTGATATTGAAATTAAATTATATATTTAATATTTATATATTCTATTTAATTAATATTCTAAATATTAATTAAAAATTAAATAATTAAATAGAATAAGAATTAATCCACCATTTCCATTTTTTACATTTCATATTTTTTTTTATTTTTTTATTTAATTAAATATAAATAAAAAAATAAAAAAGGGAATTCCTCAAATTGAATTCCTAAAATTATCTTGCATATTCTTTTTTTATGAACAACAAATAGGAAACAAAAAAGACAAAGAAAAAATTGGAATGGAAGAGAAAAGCGTCCATTGTCTAATGGATAGGACAGAGGTCTTCTAAACCTTTGGTATAGGTTCAAATCCTATTGGACGCAATTTTTTTCATATATTTTTCATATAACATATATTTTTCTATAATTATATCTATAATTATATTATATATTATATCTAATAGTCATAAATTCGAATAGTCATAGAATATACATATAAATAGAATCATATATCTAATCTATATAGATATAAAAT